AGCAGCAAATGCTAGTTCCAATATGGGTTCCAACGAAGCCAATTTACTGATTAGTAAAGCCGAAGTCAACAGGGGTACTACCATAAAGAAATTTAAACCCCGGGCTCGAGGACGTAGTTATCCGATAAAAAGACCTACCTGTCATATAACTATTGTAATGAAAGATATATCTTTAGATGATGAATATGTAGAGATAAATTCGTTAAAAAACCCTAAATGGAAAAATAACCATAAAGCTATGGTGTATCATGATATGTATAGTAGTGGAGGAGTATGGGACAAAAAATAAATCCACTTGGTTTCAGACTTGGTACAACCCAAGGTCATCATTCTCTTTGGTTTGCACAACCAAAAAATTATTCTGAGGGTCTACAAGAAGATCAAAAAATAAGAAATTGTATTAAGAATTATGTACAAAAGAATACAAAAATATCCTCTGGGGTAGAGGGAATTGCACGTATAGAGATTCAAAAAAGAATCGATCTGATCCAGGTAATAATTTTTATGGGATTCCCCAAGCCATTACTAGAAAATCGACCGCGAGGAATCGAAGAACTACAGATGACTCTACAAAAAGAATTTAATTGTGTGAACCGAAAACTTAACATTGCCATCACAAAAATTGTAAAACCTTATGGAAACCCTAATATTCTTGCCGAATATATAGCCGGACAATTAAAGAATAGAGTTTCATTTCGAAAAGCAATGAAAAAAGCTATTGAATTAACTGAACAAGCAAATACAAAAGGAATTCAAGTCAAAATTGCAGGGCGTATTGACGGAAAAGAAATTGCACGTGTCGAATGGATTAGAGAAGGTAGGGTTCCCCTACAAACCCTTCGAGCTAAAATTGATTATTGTTCCTATAAAGTTCGAACTATCTATGGTGTATTAGGCATAAAAATTTGGATATTTATAGACGAGGAATAAGAAACTTGTATTTTTATTTTCCTTCTATCTCGAAAGCTAAACCCCTTCATTCTTTTTTTTTTTTTTCTCAAAACTAGCAATTCTAATGTTAATTCTATAAGGTTGAATAAAAATTCGATTAACCGTTTGATAAAATTGCTATGCTTAGTGTGTGACTCGTTGGCTTTTTGGGGTTAGAAATCAGCCCCATAATATATGAACTAATAACCAACTCATCACTTCGCATTATCTCGATTTAAAGCTAAAGAAGCAGTCAAAATGTGATATATCAATCACATCTTTGTAGCAACTGAAATTTTTTTGTTTTTACACAAAAACAAAAATCAATATGATTTTAAGTTGTAAAGTAAAAGAGAGAAGAAAGCTGTGGATAAATGGAAGGATGAGAGAAAGAGAAAAAATATCAATGATATAGAATTCCAATATGTAAGGTCTATGAGTGATCTCATAAAAAAGACAGTGTAATAAAGCATCAATACTGATTCATCCATAATTAAATGACTCTTCTTATAGAACAGAACTAGAACAAAACAAAAAAATCAAGAGCTTCGAGCCAATAAAGACTGAGAAAATTGACTCAAGAATAAATTTCATTATGAGCTCCATTGTAAAATTCGGACCTAACCATTAAATAAGAAGTGATGGGAACGATGGAAACTGTGAATACAAAAGATTTTATTAAAATGAATCTTAATGATTCACTGGTCGGGATGGCGGAACGAACCGGAGATCAATTCATCTATTCTGAGAAGTCACGAGACAATCCTAAAATTGAAATAGAAGAGTAAATATTCGCCCGCGAAAACTTTCTTTTTTTGGATTGCTAAATTTGAACGATAAAAAAAAAAAAAATTAAAAAAAAATAACAATAGGATTTCTAAAATAGAAAATGTTTAGTTATCTATTCAAACAAGATACACAAATTACTAATAGATTAGATGAAATCTCAAAGAATACCACGATTCTAATGTATTAAATAAATACATATCTATTTTATTAATTAAAATAAAATATTCTATCTTACCTCAAATTTAATATTTTTTTTTTTGAATCCTTTTATTCATATTCGCGAGGAGCCAGATGAGAAGAAATTCTCACGTCTGGTTCTGTAGTAGAGATGAAATTAAGAAAGAATCATCAACTATAACCCCAAAAGAACCAGATTCCGTAAACAACATAGAGGAAGAATGAAAGGAATATCTTATCGAGGGAATGATATATGTTTCGGTAAATATGCCCTTCAGGCACTTGAACCTGCTTGGATCACAGCTAGACAAATAGAAGCAGGTCGACGAGCAATGACACGAAATGTACGTCGTGGTGGAAAAATATGGGTACGTATATTTCCAGACAAACCAATTACAGTAAGACCCGCTGAAACGCGTATGGGCTCAGGTAAGGGGTCCCCCGAATATTGGGTAGCTGTTGTTAAACCGGGTCGAATACTTTTTGAAATGGGCGGAGTAACAGAAAATATAGCTAGAACGGCTATTTCAATAGCAGCATCAAAAATGCCTATACGGACTCAATTCATTATTTCGGGATAAGGGATAAAAAAGTAGAACCAAGCGAAATGGGTCTTGGAAAATTGCCAATTTTTTTTTTTTATTTTAGACAAAGAATATTTCTTTTTTTTTTTTCTTCGTATTTTGCATTGAAAGAACAGATTACAAAATGATATGATTCAACCTCAGACCCATTTAAATGTAGCAGATAACAGCGGGGCTCGAGAATTGATGTGTATTCGAATCATAGGAGCTAGCAATCGTCGATATGCTCATATTGGTGACGTTATTGTTGCTGTTATCAAAGAAGCAGTACCAAATATGCCCCTAGAAAGATCAGAGGTGGTCAGAGCTGTAATTGTGCGTACCTGTAAAGAACTCAAACGTAACAATGGTATGATAATACGATATGATGACAACGCTGCAGTTGTTATTGATCAAGAAGGAAATCCCAAAGGAACTCGAATTTTTGGCGCGATCGCACGGGAGTTGAGACAATTAAATTTTACTAAAATAGTTTCATTAGCTCCCGAGGTATTATAAACCAAGATCGTGATATGTTTCTAATAGGGTATTTGAAAGAAATAGATTAATAAATAGATTGTATCTCACGTATATACCTTTATTAATTATTCATAAAAAAATAAGTAAAATAAAAAAAAAAAAAGAAAGACATGTTGATTATATCCAATTTGGAGTCACTAACAATTTTAGTTCATCATGGGTAGGGACACTATTGCTGAGATAATAACCTCTATAAGAAATGCTGATATGGATAAAAAAAGAGTGGTTCGAATAACATCTACTAATATTACCGAAAATATTGTTAAAATACTTTTACGAGAAGGTTTTATCGAAAACGTGAGAAAACATCGAGAAAACAACAAATATTTTTTGGTTTTAACGCTGCGACATAGAAGGAATAGGAAAGGACCCTATAGAAATATTTTTAATTTAAAACGGATCAGTCGACCTGGTCTACGAATTTATTCTAACTCTCAACGAATTCCTCGAATTTTAGGCGGGATGGGAATTGTAATTATTTCGACTTCTCGAGGTATAATGACAGACCGAGAGGCTCGACTAGAAGGAATCGGTGGAGAAATTTTGTGTTATATATGGTAATCTTTTTAATATACAAATTGGATTCAAAACTTACTATTTGTAATTGTAAAAAAAAAAAGAAAAGGGACGAGTTGTCTAATATTGTTCCTCCTCCATTAGTTGATACTTCAAGGGGGCTTTACCTGGAATGAAAGAACAAAAATGGATTCATGAAGGTTTAATTACCGAATCGCTTCCCAATGGCATGTTCCGGGTTCGTTTAGATAATGAAGATCTGATTCTAGGTTATGTTTCAGGAAAGATCCGACGCAGTTTTATACGGATACTACCAGGAGATAGAGTCAAAATTGAAGTAAGTCGTTATGATTCAACCAGAGGACGCATAATTTATCGACTCCGCAACAAGGATTCGAAGGATTAGGTGATTTTTTAACTTGAACATCCCTTTCGCGAGAATACGATTCAAGATGCAAAATCTAAAGAAACTTATTTTCTTCCAAGAAGTAGATTCAGATTTAAGATAAGGAATGACAAATATGAAAATAAGAGCTTCTGTTCGTAAAATTTGTGAAAAATGTCGACTAATCCGTAGGCGGGGACGAATTATAGTAATTTGTTCCAACCCGAGACATAAACAAAGACAGGGATAATCAGACTCGATAAAGCAAGCGATACATAAAAAAATAAGGAATCTGTTTTAACATGAAATGGATATATCCATATCTCCGACTCATATTTATGAGATGATAAAATATGGCAAAAGCTATACCGAGAATTGGTTCACGTAAGAATGGGCGTATTAGTTCACGTAAGAGTGCGCGTAGAATACCAAAGGGAGTTATTCATGTTCAAGCAAGTTTCCATAATACCATTGTCACTGTTACAGATGTACGGGGTCGAGTGGTTTCGTGGTCTTCCGCCGGTACTTGTGGATTCAAGGGTACGAGAAGAGGGACACCATTTGCTGCTCAAACCGCAGCAGCAAATGCTATTCGTACGGTAGTAGATCAAGGTATGCAACGAGCAGAAGTCATGATAAAAGGTCCCGGTCTCGGAAGAGACGCAGCGCTTCGAGCTATTCGTAGAAGTGGTATGTTATTAACTTTCGTACGAGATGTAACCCCTATGCCACATAATGGCTGTAGACCTCCGAAAAAAAGACGTGTATAGGAATGTATATTGAAGAACTTTCAAGAAAAACAAGAGAAATAAATGATTCAATGATCCAATCAAATACTATTACTATGGTTCGAGAGAAAATAACAGTATCTACTCGGACACTACAGTGGAAGTGTGTTGAATCAAGAATAGACAGTAAACGTCTTTATTATGGACGTTTTATTCTGTCTCCACTTATGAAAGGTCAAGCCGACACAATAGGCATTGCAATGCGAAGAGCTTTACTTGGAGAAATAGAAGGAACATGTATCACACGTGTAAAATCTGAGAAAGTCTCACACGAATATTCTACCATAGCGGGTATTCAAGAATCGGTACATG